GTCGTACACTTGAACTTGAAAGATAACCTAATAAGGCGAAAGAATGCTTGTATAATGAAAATGGGTTTATATGGATCTTTTGGGGTTGAAAGCACACATCAAAATGACATTGACATAAATTGACAAGGTAATATTTCCATTTTTTCATCAGAAGAGGCGTATCCTTTGAGACAAAAATGGATTTTCCTTGATATCTAATATAATGTATGAAAGGATCCTTGAGCAAGCATAGGCTGTCCCCCCAATCCTTAGTAAAGACTTCTACAAAATGTTCTATTTTTCCATAGAAATATATTCGCTCAAGAAAGACCTGATAAAATGTTAATCGGAAATGAAAGGATTGCTTACAAAGAAAAAAGAAAACGGACTCGTATTCATATACATGAGAATTATATAAGAACAAGAAGAATCTTTGATTCTTTTTTACAAAAAAGGAAATAGATTTCTTTGGAATAATAAGACTGTTCAAATTCCAATACTCGTGAAGAAAGAGTCGTAATAAATGCAAAGAGGAGGGATCTTTCACCCAATAGCGAAGGATTTGAACCAATTTTTCTAGATGGATGGGGTACGGTATTAGTCCCTCTGACAGATAATTTAAATGTGGGAATTTGCCCTCTAAAAAAGGAAATATTGAATGAATTGATCGTAAATTATGAGATTTTACTATTTCTGATCTTTCTAAAGAGGATACTAATCGTAAGGAAAATGGAATTTCCACAATAACTGCAAATCCCTCCGATATCATTTGAAAATACAAATTTTTGTTATACCTAAAAAATGTATTTTGGTTAGAATCATTAGCAGAAAGAATCAAATGATTCTGTTGATACATTCGAGTAATTAAACGTTTTACGATTAGTAAACTATATTTGTTGTCATAACTTACATTTTCTAACAAAATAGATCTATTTAAGTCACGATCATGAGCAAATGTATAAATATACTCCCGAAAGATAAGTGGGTATAGGAAGTCATTTTTTCGAGATCTATCTATTTCTAAATTTCTTTGAGATTTCTCTATTTTCATTTTTAATTCGATTTGATTGAAGCAAAGATAGGGAGTTTATTGGGTTATTAAATGATACATAGTGCGATACCATAAAAACAAAATAGTATAATATAAAAAGAATAGATATCTCGGAAATAGTTAAACTCACCAACGGACCCTCTATCCTCTCTTTTTTCCATCTAATTGGTTTATGTTCATTTCTAATTGGTTTATGTTCATTTATAGGGTAATAGGTGACTAGAAATCCTTTAATTTTTCAAGTCAATCACTCTTTTTTGATTTTGGAAAAAAAAATTGCTTTATCAATATACTTTTTCTTCTACACATTCAACTCCCCTTCATAGTGGAGAATAGCTAATAGTTAGGACTCATTAAAAAAATCGAAAATCCACTCAAGAAAAAGCTTTTCCCGCACTAGGCACTAATCTATTTTTAACGTCTAATTAGATCGGAAAATCATTCAAATTAAGAACGGGAGCTCGTTGCTTTTTTATTTCCCTATAATTGGAGCCGCGGAGCTCTGTCCATTTATTAACTCGACCCAACCCCAACTTTGAATTTGAATTCATTTGTTTTTATGTTACGCACCAAGAATTCAAACAAGGTTTGTTTGGAGCCGATCCGGTAAGAATCAAATATTCTCAGAATTCTCCATTGATACGACATGCTGTTTTTTCCATTCATTCCTTTCAGGATCAGTCGTGGTCTTACAAATAATACCGATGGTATGGACGAATCCCTTTCTTCGTACAAATGTGTAAAAGCTGTTAGCCGCACTTAAAAGCCGAGTACTCTACCATTGAGTTAGCAACCCAAATACAAATAATTAGGTTATGTAGATAGAATCGGAATCAAAAATCAAAATAAATCAAAGAGCATAAATAAAGAGATTGAATCATACGACACAATCAAAACATTAAACTAACAAGAAATGAACACGAAATGAAATAGAAAAATTTCTAATTGATTCGGATAAAAAAATAGATAAAGTTTAATAAAGTCAAAATTTATAGATTATCTCTTGTCTCTTATGCTATCCATTCTTATATTTAATCTTATATTTAAAATTGAAAATAATTTCAAAAATGGAAATATTAATTTTTATACATTTTTCTAATATCTAATATAACAATACATTCAATACATTTCCATTTTTTTTTTTACAATCAAAAAAAAGACTTTTGTATCACAGCAAATCCAATAAACCTATCATTTTATTTGAATGAAGAAAAAAAAAAAAAAACCAAACCACTGGAATAGATATAAATAAATCTACAGATAAGATCTAATTACCCAGATCGGATTATATTTATTTGATACACTGTTGTCAATATGAATGTAAATCTGTTAATAAAAAAATACACAATGAAGAAAACAAAAGAATTAATTCAAATTAACCCCATATTTTATTGATATTTTATTGAATCATATAAATATTTTTTGATTTCCAATACGAATATTAGCAAACCAATAAGATAAGACGAAGAA